CAAATGTTCCTGGAAATTCTTGCTCCCATTGGACCATTTGTATCTATATGCATCAGGATCCCGATTCATGGATCTCTCGGTTCGAGAAATAAGAAGATCAAACCATTTCTTCTGACTCTTTTTCAAATTCGATAAATGTTGGTTGATCGTATATTTCATTATAGTTATATGATTCAGAGTATCATTTCCTATTTGATCCCTTTGAATTCCATATTCGAAGTTGCGATCGGATCTATTCATTAAAAAGAATCGATTCGATACATTTCTTATGTACCCATAGGTGCTATATTGGATTTGAATCAGATTTCGGATCAATCTATATTGATTGACTGCCTCCATTATGTTGTTGCTAGCAAATACCACTATTTTTGGTTTTGGGTCTTCCAAATCATTCCCGCAGGAGATCCGGACCGATTTTTTTCTGATCCTTCGATAAAAAGATTCATTCTCTTCATAAAAAATAGGAGGTAGAACCAATAAAGATTTCTTTTTCGATTCATCCCTGTCGTTTCATTCAAGAATTTTTTTTGATCCAATCCGTAGGAATCAATAGAAAAGGCAAATCCCTTATGATACACCAGATCCGGCTCGGTTATTGATAGAGTGAATAGATCTGCCATTTCTTGAAATCTCTCTTCTGATTCAAAATCGTGGTGTAACGTGTATCCCCCTTTGTTCCGGTCATGGAATAGATGAAATAAATAGAAATAAAAAAATGGATTTTTGTTCAAGAATGAAATCTTATTGGAACTGCCCATATCCGGTTCATCCTTCGGAACCATATCACATCCCGGATCTGATGAAATAGGATGAATTGAGACGGTATTTTGTAAATACGTAATTATCTTGAATATATCAACCATTTCTTTATTTTCCGATCGCCTGGAAGGGACAAAAGAAACATCTTGTTGTTTCTTCAACAATTTCTGATCTCTAGTGGACCTCTCAGTAGGATTCGAACCCGGATGAAGTTCTGACCATCTGTCAGAGAAAAAAGAACGAATTGATCTTGTAGGATTCCCAAGAAATTCTTCGATTTCTTCCGGAAGCAGATGATTATTCATCTGCTTCTCACGTTCCGTGAATAGCCGGGACATTGAGGAATATCCAGAAAGGGATTTCGGGAATCGATCTGATTCTATCTCTGTTCGTTCCGTTTGAAGAAAGGAAGGATCCCAAAGAATCGATCTTTCTTTTAGTTGCTGAATCTCTGTTTGATTGATCAATGTGTGATATTCCGAATCCTCATTACTAATGGAATCGAAATGATCTCTGGATTGATCAGAAGATCCTTTCAATTGGCTAGAATCCGTTACTTGAACGAAAATAGATCTTGTGGAATCATATTGAATATTTGACGATACATTCCGTACCTGGCTAAAAAACCGATCCTTGTTTACCAACCACACATTGTCTAACCAAATCCAATTCTCTCTCGATACGTTCCTCAAAAAATCCGATTCGTGCTGATTCTTCCCCCAACTAACGAAGAGATCTTGGCGGAATTGCCACATATGAAATTGAGCACAATTTTGCAAAGAAATACCCCACTTGTTTCTCGAGAGGAGATGGGAAACATGCTCAATATCATTTGATTGAATAGTTGCCTCAGCTCCTTGTTGTTTGAAGAAACCCCCTACTTCAATTGGTCTTTTTTCACGAAAAGCAGACATGAGATAACAAATCAAGTGTTTCACTAAGATTTCGAATAGCTGTCCCGAATTCAAGTTGACTATGTTTCGCTTCTTCCTCGGAGAAAGACGATCAAACAATTCACAATCATGGCCCTTGCGGATCGGATCATCCGTATAGGATACAAAAAGAAACTCCAGATATTTGATATCTTTCTCTTTGAATGAGATCTCAATTCCAGCTACGGTTTCATTAGATATCTTACAACTAGAATCCCTCTGTTTTCCGATCCTGTTCCTCCACCACCGCGACCCCCAGTTAGATTCAGGCATGATACACTTTTTAGTTATTGGGAGAACCCAAGTACTCTCTTTCGGATCCATGAAACAACTCTCAGAGATCTTTTTCCCTTTTGGAAGATACAGGAGCGAAACAATCAACCTATTGATATTGGAAGACCAAAAAGATTCTTCCAATGTATCATTTCTGGGTCCAATGGAATTCATAGGTATAGGAAGAATAGGTATACTAAGAAGCCCCATCAAATAGAGATTTTTTCTTTCGACCATATTTCGATTGTTAATACGATATATAAGGACCGCTACTACAAGCAGTACTACACCTTTGATCGTGAAATCTCGATTGCTTGTTGAACCCTGTGAATCACGTGAAAGTAGGATACTCCAAATTCGGGGGTCAAAGAGTTTCATAAAGCGTTCTTGGTGGAAAAAAATTTGAGTGAAAGATCCCACTGCATCGAATTTGGTCCATGAATCTAAGAAATAGTGAGAATTCTTGATCTCTCTCAATATCTCTCTCAATTCGAAGATCCAGGATTGGAATTGATGTCGTTTCATCGATCCCTGTTTCATTGATTCCTCCTAAAGATTTCATTTCAATTGGAATTTGGTTATTCACGATGTACAAGGATCCCCGTTAAGCATCCATGGCTGAATGGTTAAAGCGCCCAACTCAACATTGGCGAATTCGTAGGTTCAATTCCTGCTGGATGCACGCCAATGGGAACGTTCAATAAGTCTATTGGAATTGGCTCTGTATCAATAGAATCTCATCACCCAACAAGCAAGGTAATACTCAGTATTACTAAGTAATGGCAGCAAGAAAACGAGCAAGAACATTACTAAGTAAGACTCAGTAATGTTCTTGCTGCAGGAGTTTTCTTGCTGGGAGGGGAGAAGGCTCATTTTGCATTCTATATAGGGGGGAGTGTGAAGCCTAGAGAGGCGGAAGCGGCAAATCGCTTCTACCGAGTTCCCCAACAGCAGCTTAGCTTAGTAGCTTAACTCTTTCTACTGGCGTGGCGCTGCTGGATGCTTCTGATCAATAGAACAGGAAGAGGAGGAATAAAAAAAAAAGCGGATGATGAGCATCTATTTGAGTCGATCATTTCCAAGATCTAATTCCAGTTTTTTCTTATGTAGTGGAAACGCCTCACAATCTGCAGTTTTACGCTTAAGGGAAGAAATGTTCTTGGTGGATGCAGGACCTGGGACCCCCAGAATTTGTATGCAAGATGAGCCTACAGGAGTGCCAATCAACCGAGCCACCAGGTTTGAGAATAAGGTGGGATCCCTGGATTTAGTGGCTGGTGAATCACTGATAAAAAAGCATATTTTGGAGAGATTCTTCATCGATCTAGTGGCCGGTGAATCACTGATCAAAGAGCGAGCAGCCGCAAGGTTTAATGAATTGGTGGGATCCACAGATTTAGTGGCTGGTGAACCGCTTCTTCTTCTTCCACGAAGATTCAGACAAAACCGAGCTTGGATGGAACTGAACAAGATTTGGCGAACGAATACTAAGGTGAAAGGCTTTCTTATTGAGAAAGTCAAAGGAGGTTATTCAGTAGCAATCGCAGGTTTCATTACTTTTCTTCCATTCCGTTCTTTCAACACTCAAAGGATAGCGAATGATCGATTCACCATTGAGAGCATTAACCCCAAAAGGACGAATATTGTGGTGTTGTGTTCTAACAGCGGCAGATCAAACAATCACTTTATGAGCAAAATCCGCTTACGAAAAATCAGAAAACAACTATCTAACAAGTCAAACAACGATATGGTCACTCGTTAGAGAAAAACAAGATTCCACTACTACAGAAAGCAAAGATAGATCGAATCTTCCACCGATCACTCACTATTTTCATAGAGAAAGAAAAAGAACAAAGTTTCGAAAGGCTAACTCACCTTCGGAACTATTAGTCGAGTTAGGCGGTCTTCTCTCGTCGCCGGGTTTTTGCTTCTTTCTCACCGAAAACGGAGAGTCGGACTTTTTCATTCAACCTGCTATTGGGGCGTCCTTGGTTGTATCAAGGTCGGGCTGTTCAGACTAAAAGAAGACAAGACTACCTAGTGGCGCTGACCCTACTAGGAAAGAACATCTTTGACTAAGCACCAACGAGGAAAGTTTCGTAAAGGGAGGAGTAGGAGTAGGAGCGAGAGTCAAAAACGTATATAGGCTAAAGATATATACGGCTCGGAAGAAAGAAGGAAGAATAAAGAAATAATTGAATCTTTATTTAAAAGATGAACCTCGGGAATACCGCAAGTAAGGGAATCCAGATCTAGGGCCGAGGGGTACGATGTTACAATTGCAAATAGAAGCTTTAGGATTAGGTACCCACTATGGGTGAGCCTTACAGAGGGGAAGGATAAGTTCATAGGAAGTCACTCTTGGCCAAGGATATGGAGTCAGAAACCAGAAAAAACAAAAGAGAAGGGGAAGCTAAACTATTGTATCCAACCGTGGAACCCGTGCCAGGCCAACTTAAAACAACTGCCATTCAAAATAGAAAGGGTTGGGGAAAAATCTTATTTGACTCGATCACCAGATCGAAAGATAGGATTGGCAGAGGCAATGAGGCAGACTTCACGGATAAAGGAATTTAGGCTTTCGGATGCTATTGTATATTCATATTTGAAAGATACCAGATTTGTTATGCTAACCTGCCTATTGATAGGGTTCTCCATTTGGTGGATTGACGCGCCAACATTACTATTTGAGAAGCCGAGCGCCTTGCAATCACCAGACCTAAGGCTAATAGTCAAGGTTATGAAAGACACCTACGTCAATCACATTTGTTACACCCATGGCGTACCAAGCCCATGCGAGTGCGGGGAACCACTAAACAAGGCTGCAAGGAAACTATTTGAGCCAGAAAGCTTTGACCCTCTACAACTAGATAAAAGGCCCAGGAAAAGGGCAATCGCTTTCTATGTAGCAACCATTATCATAGGAATGGCTCTTGCAGAATCAGTGACTTTAAACGGGATCATGTGGACATAACTTCTTAGTGGCGTGTATAGCAGCGGGGCTCATTAGTGAGACAGCTTTCGAGTTGGCTTGCGGAATGGAGCTAAGATAGGGGAGTTTCCTAAATGAAAAAGAAGACAGAGTCGGAGGTTGGGTCGGACCACGTTGGTAGATCTCGGGGTTAGTGCGTCCATGGGGTCCTTGAAAAAAGTCCCCTATCATATGTGTTACCCTTTAGAGTAAAACCATTGTCGATTCTCTAGCTTTACAAAAAAGTACTAACTTCCTATGCTAGAGGGGATACATCAGTAAACTTTATACTGGGGCTGTGGAACAGAATTCAATGAAATGAAATTCCTGGATAGAGACTGAACCGCATCAGTACATTTAGACTGGGGAGTGGCACCTTCAATCTTGAAGGAAAATCCTAATAATGCCGTTTCCAGCAGATGAATCTCTGAAAATGCCCTAAAAAGCATGCCAGATGTAGGAGGTTCCTCTCATGGCTGGGTGTCTAAATGAGACTCGGCGGCCTGGGTAGCGACACCTGAAATCTTGAAGCCAAAGCACTAGCCCATATGGTGCGACTTGCCAGATTGAAGGCAAAGCAAAAGCTTGACCTAAAAGCTGATAGGGAAGACGCAGCCTTAAAAGCTTGAAGGGAAAGCGATAGCTTTACCGTCAATCGATATGGTGCCGAACGCCTTGCCAGATGGAAGGGAAAGCGAAAGCTTGACCTAAAAGCTGATAGGGAAGACGCAGCCTTAAAAGCTTGAAGGGAAAGCGATAGCTTTACCGTCAATCGATATGGTGCCGAACGTCGATATGGTGCCGAACGCCGATATGGGCTGGAACGCAGAGACAGAACAGATCGAAGGGAAAGCTAACCACAGGAAAAAACTCTATCAAATGCCGTCTCCTGCAGATGTATTCGGGGAAATGCCATAATAAGGCAGATCAGAACGAGGCCATCTCAGAACAGTATAAAGAAGAATGAGAGTCCAGGGTAGAGACACCTTCAATATAGAAGGGAAAGCCTAAGTTTGACTTCAAAC